CAGTCTCGCTTTTGCCATATTTTATCATCTCATAAATATGAGTCAGAGATCGATGGATCTATCCATTTTTGAATATTGGGCCTTTCCCCAGGTTGATTATCCTTGTCTTTGTTTATGTCTTGGGTTGGAACAAATTACTCGAATTCGGCCCTGACGGCGTATTAATCGACATTTTTCACACATTTTACGAACAGAGGCTCTTATTTTCATATTTGCCGACTTTTTACTGTAATTCTGAATCTACATCTTGGAAGAAAATAAGTTTCTTGAAATTTTTCATCTCCAATCATATTGAATGAATGTTGAAAATGTTGAAGTTGAAAAAATACCGAAATTTTTGATTCTTATTTTTTGCAAAGTAAAAATTCGACTAATTGAAGACTCGTATAATAAACCTAAGTGATAGCTTTCCCGAAATATAACCGAGAATTAGATCATTAGTATCTAAATGAACCCCAAAGATATCATGGAGAACGGATTCGTTAATTAAACTTTCCGGAATTAATTTATTTTTTTTTTCAGTTACACGAAAACCTCTTTTATTCCAGATCCACTTCTTTATTCTGGACGATCTAAAATCATAGATGTCGTTTTCAAAGATGAGGTCGTCGATGAGAGACGCTATTAGACAACCTGTCCCTTTTCTTTGTCACAAATAGAAAGTTGCGAATTTCATTTGGATATTAGAAGGATTACCATATATAACACAAACATTCTCCACCGATTTTTTCTAATCGAGCCTCTCGGTCTGTCATTAGACCTCGAGAAGTAGAAAGAATTACAATCCCCATCCCGCCTAAAATTCTAGGAATTTTTTGATAGGTAGAATAGATTCGTAGACCGGGTCGACTGATGCGTTTTAAATTTAAAACTTTTCGATTTTTATAAGGCTCGTTCCGATTCCTTCTATAGCGTAGGGTTAAAACCAAAAAAGATTTGTTGTTTTCGTTATGTTTTCTCACGTTTTCGATAAAACCCTCGCGTAAAAGTATTTTAACAAGACTTTCGCTGAGATTCGTAAATGCTATTCGAACCACTCTTTTTGTATTCATCTCAGCATTTCGTATCGCGGTTAGTATGTCAGCAATAGTATCCTTAGCCATAATGAATTAAAGTATTGGTCCCTCCCACGTTTGATATAATCAACATGTTTTTCTTGTTTTTTCTTTGGTTATGACTATGCATTTTTCAAGGTATATGCGTGAGACACAATCTACTAATTGAATCTTAATTGATTTCTTTGAAATAACTACTCTAAACATACCGATATTCTTTCGGGAATGATATTAGTATGGAACTAGATTAGGGTCTCATTTTATAATACTTCGGGAGCTAATGAAAGTATTTTAGTAAAATTGAACTGTCTCAATTCCTCTGCAATCGGACCAAAAACTCGAGTGCCTTTTGGATTGCCTTCTTGATCAATAATAACTGCCGCATTGTCATCATATCGTATTATCATACCGTCGTCGCGTTTGAGTTCTTTACAAGTGCGTACAATTACAGCTCTGACCACTTCTGATCTTTTTAGCGACATTTGCGGAACTGCTTCTTTGATCACAGCAACAATAACGTCACCAATCTGAGCATATCGCCGATTGCTAGCTCCTAGGATTCGAATACACATCAATTTGCGAGCCCCGCTGTTATCCGCTACATTCAAATAGGTTTGAGGTTGAATCATATAATTTTTTTGATTATTTTTTTTTAGGCAAAGTAAAGAGCGAAGAAAAAAAGAAATATTGTTTGTCCAAAAAACAAAACCTGCCCCTTCGATTTGTTTGTATTCCCAAAAGCGATTTTTTTTGCTTTTTCCTTTTGCAAATTTTATCCCGAAAGAATGAATTGAGTTCGTATAGGCATTTTGGACGCTGCTATTGAAATAGCCCTTCTAGCGATATTTTCTGTTACGCCACCGATTTCATAAAGTATTCGACCTGGTTTAACAACAGCTACCCAATATTCAGGCGATCCTTTACCCGAACCCATACGTGTTTCTGCGGCTCTGACGGTAACCGGTTTGTCTGGAAATATACGGACCCATATCTTTCCACCGCGGCGTGCATTTCGTGTCATTGCCCGTCGACCTGCTTCTATTTGTCTAGATGTAATCCAAGTGGGTTCAAGTGCCTGAAGAGCATATTTACCGAAACAAATAGAATTACCTCGATAAGAAATTCCCTTCATTCTTCCTCTATGTTGTTTACGAAATCTGGTTCTTTTAGGGTTATAGTTGATGGTTGGGTTTGAATTCCATCGCTACTCCAGAATCGGACGTGAGAGTTTCTTCTCATCCGGCTCCTCGCGAATAAAAAGATTAAAAAATAGATAATTTTAAGGAAATTTAGATAGAATAGAATTTAAATTAAGATAGACTTGTAGTTCATACAATATATATCGATTTCAGAAGGATATATAATATATCGAAGTCTGGAATTCAGTGAATCGATCTCAAATCTGGTAGTAATTTGTATCTTCTTTCTATCGTATAGTGCAAGACCTAAAAGAACAATATATATATATATAATTTTATTGGTTTTGATAATCGTAAAATGAATCTTTCTTTTGTTTTCTCCTTGAATTTAACCGCCTTAGCGTCGTTAATTGACCCAAATTTAGTAATTCAAGAAAAGAAAGTTTTCGCGGGCGAATGTTGACTCTTTCAATTCCATTTAGATTTCGATTGGAGCCATAATTTCTAACTTTTTCCAATAGATGAATTGGTCTCGGTCCGTTCCGCCATCCAGATCAATGAATCATTATAATTCGGATTCAATCGAATTTTTGAGATCCATAGGTTCCGTCGTTCTCATCGCTTCTTCCTTAATGTTTAGGTCTGAATTCTGCAATGGAGCTCAATGAAAGTTGTACGTGAGTCAATCTTCTCAGTCTTTATTGACTCAAAGCTCTTGATTTTTTGGTTCTCTGGACGGATTCATTTTAGTATGGATGAATCCGTATTAATGCTTTCTTACATTGCCCGTTTTATGATATGGCTCATAGACCTTACATATTCCATATTGGAATTAGATAGCATCAATCGTCGTTTTCTTTCTTTCTCTCATCCTTCCATTTATCCACACCCTTATTTTCTTTTCGCAATTTCGATTCATAACTTAGAATCGGATTTTTTGTTTTTATTTAGACAAAAAGGTTTCAGTTGCTACAAGGATATGACTAATCAGTCAGATCTTGACTGGTTCTTTGGATCCAGATAATGCGAAGTGATGAATTAGGTATTTTTCTAGAGTTATTAGTTTCGACTCTCAGTGGCTTTTTTTACTAATCTGAAAAAACCAACGAGTCACACACTAAGCATAGCAATTATTTCACGCATTCAATTGAATTTTTATTAAACCCGATAGAATTACGAATTCAAGAAATTTTGGGGTTTTGTATTGAACCTAAAAAGAAGAAACGTCTTTCTCGTTTTTTAGTACATTACCAACGCGAAGGGAAGGTCCAGTCAACGTTTCTTATTCTCCATCAATAAATATCCAAATTTTAATGCCTAATATCCCAGAAATAGTTCGAACGGGATAGGAACAATAATCGATTTTCGCTTGAATGGTTTGTAGGGGAACTCTACCTTCGCGGATCCATTCAACCCGTGCAATTTCTTTTCCGTCAATACGTCCGGCAATTTGTACTCGAATTCCTTTTGTATTTGCTTGTTCAGTTAATTCAATTGCTTTTTTCATTGCTTTTCGAAATGAAACTCTATTCTTTAATTGGTCGGCTATAAATTCTGCAAGAATAGTCGAATTTCTATAAGGCCTTGCAATTCTTATAATAGCAAGGTTAAATTTTCGGTTCACACAATAAAATTCTTTTTGTAAATTTCTCTGTAATTCTTCGATTTCTCGCGGTCGCTTTTCGTTAAATAGTTTTGGGGATGCTGTATAGATTTTAATTTTGATTACATCGATTTGTTTTTGAATCTCTATACGTGTAATTCCTTCGACGACGGAGTATATTTTCATTTTTTTTTGTATATAATTCTTGATATAATCTCGTATTTTTGCATCTTCTTGTAAATTTGCCGAATACTTTTTTGGTTGTGCAAACCAAAGGGAATAATGACTTTGGGTTGTACCAAGTCTGAAACCAAGTGGATTTATTTTTTGTCCCATGCTCCCCCCTTATTATACATATCGTGCTCTTCTCTAGTTCTATACTCATTTTGACATTTCGTTTTTTTTAACTCGTGTATAGAGTCTCTTTCAAAAAATTTCTTTGTTTTGAACCAGAATGTCTCTTCATATTCACTTATGGAGATATCTTTCATTACAATCTTTATATGGCAGGTCGGTTTTTTTATTCGATAACTACGTCCTCGCGCTCGAAGTTTTAGTCGCTTCATAGTAGTACCCTCGTTGACTTCAGCTTTACTAATGACTAAATCTGCTTCGTTAGAACCAAGCAGGGAACTAGCATTTGCTGCTGCAGAATAAACTACTTTAAAAATGGGATAACATGCTCGATAAGGCATGAGTTCTAATATCATAAGTGTTTCTTCGTAAGAACGTCCACGAATTTGGTCAATGACCCTTCTCGCTTTGTGAACAGACATAGAGATATGTTGACCTAAAGCGTATACTTCTGTTTTGTTCTCCTTTATGACCATAAAATTCTCCTCCTACTAATCAATTATAAACATCTCTATATTTTCACTTTTCTTAACGACGAGATTTATTATCGTTTTTTGTATGTTCTCGAAAATTTAAAGTAGGTGCAAATTCTCCTAATTTGTGGCCGATCATATCATTATTTATATAAATAGGTAAATGTTCCTTTCCATTATGGATAGCAATTGTATGTCCGATCATTATGGGTACAATTGTAGATGCCCGGGACCAAGTTTTTATTATTTCTTTTTCAGTTTTTGTGTTAATCTTATTAATTTTTTTTAATAAATGATTTGCTATAAAAGCATTTTTTTTTTTTCGTGAAGGGGACATAGGTTACTCCTCTTTTTTTGTAAAGACGAAGAAAGAAAT